CTACGATGTATTGCCATTCGAAATCAAGATATTGGGATTGGACTTGCCAATCGATTCATAACCTTTCGAACACAAACAATATCCATTAGAACTCCCTTTACTTGTAGGAGTACGTCTTGGATCTGTCGATTATGTTATGGCCGGAGTCCTACTCACGGCGATCTAGTCGAATTGGGAGAAGCCGTAGGTATTATTGCGGGTCAATCCATTGGGGAGCCAGGTACTCAACTAACATTAAGAACGTTTCATACCGGCGGAGTATTCACAGGGGGTACTGCAGAACATGTACGAGCCCCCTCGAATGGAAAAATCAAATTTAATGACGATTTGGTTCATCCCATACGTACACGGCATGGGCATCCTGCTTTTCTATGTTATATAGACTTGTATGTAACTATTGAGAGTCAAGATATTATACATAATGTGCCTATTCCACAAAAAAGTTTCCTTTTAGTTCAAAATGATCAATATGTAGAATCAGAACAAGTGATTGCTGAAATTCGTACGGGAACATACATTTTGAATTTTAAAGAGAAGGTTCGAAAACATATTTATTCCGATTCAGAAGGGGAAATGCACTGGAGTACTCATGTATATCATGCGCCCGAATTTACATATAGTAATGTACATCTCTTACCAAAAACAAGCCATTTATGGATATTATCAGGATGTTCGTGCAGATCCAGTATAGTTGCTTTTTCACTACACAAGGATCAAGACCAAATCAACCTTCATTCTCTTTCTGTCAAAAGAAGAGCGAGTTCTAGTCCTTCCCTCAAAAATGATCAAGTTAAACACCAATTCTTTAGTTCATATTTAGTGGGTAAAAAAGAAAGTAGGATTCCTGATTCTTCAGGACTTAATCGAATCCTATGTACTGGTCATTGTAACCTCCTATATCCTCCTAGTCTCTCCGATAATTCTGATTTATTGGCAAAGAGGCGAAGAAATCAATTTATTATTCCATTTCAATCAATTCAAGAACGCGAGAAAGAACAAATGACCTACTCCACTATCTCGATTGAAATACCTATAAATGGTATTTTCCGTCGAAATAGTGTTTTTTCTTATTTCGACGATCCCCAATACCAAAGAAAGAGTTCAGGAATTACTAAATATGGGGCTATAGGGGTGCATTCACTCGTCAAAAAAGAAGATTTGATTGAGTATCGGGGAGTCAAAGAATTTACGCCAAAATACCAAATGCAAGTAGATCGCTTTTTTTTCATTCCCGAGGAAGTGTATATTTTACCCGAATCTTCTTCCCTAATGGTACGGCATAATAGTATCGTTGGAGTAGATACACAAATCTCTTTAAATACAAGAAGTCGAGGGGGCGGATTGGTCCGAGTGGAGAGAAAAAAAAAAAAAATCGAACTTAAAATCTTTTCGGGAGATATCCATTTTCCGGGAGAAACAGATAAGATATCCCGACATAGTGGTATCTTGATACCACCAGGAACGGTAAAAACAAATTCTAAGGAATCAAAAAAAGTGAAAAATTGGATCTATATCCAACGAATTACACCTACCAAAAAAAAGTATTTTGTTTTGGTTCGACCAGTAATCATATACGAGATAGCGAGCGGTATCAATTTCGAAACACTTTTCCCTGAGGATCTATTGCAGGAAAAGGATAATCTGAAATTTCGAGTTGTCAATTATATTCTTTATGGAAATCAAAAACCAATTCGGGGAATTTCTGACACAAGTATTCAATTAGTTCGTACTTGTTTAGTCTTGAATTGGGACCAAGACAAAAAAAGTTCTTCTATCGAGGAGGCCCGCGCTTCTTTTGTTGAAGTAAGCACAAATGGTCTGATTCGTTATTTCCTACGAATCAATCTATTGAAATCCAAAATTTCATATATCATTAGTAGAACTACAAAAAGGAATGATCCATCAGGTTTAGGACCGATCTCTAATAATGGATCAGATCCCACCAATATTAATCCATTTTCTCCCAGTTATTCCAAGGCAAGGATTCAACAATCACTTAAACAAAATCACGGAACTATTAGTACGTTGTTGAATAGAAATAAGGAATGTCAATCTTTGCTAATTTTGTCATCATCTAATTGTTTTCGAATGGATGCATTTAAAAGAGATCCTCTAATTTCAATTCGAAATTCATTGGGCCCTTTAGGAACAGCTCGTCAAATTGCCAATTTTTATTTATTAAACCATTTCAATTTAATAACTCATAATCCAATCTCCATAACGAAATATTTGAAACTTGACAATTTAAAAGAGACTTTTCAAGTACTTCAATATTATTTAATGGATGAAACCGGGAGAATTGTTAATCCCGATCCATGCAGTAAGAGTGTTTTGAATCCATTTACTTTGAATTGGTATTTTCTCCATCATAATTATCATCCTAATTATTGTGAATCTTTCTTCACAATAATTAGACTGGGGCAATTTCTTTGTGAAAATGTATGTATCGCCAAAAGCGGACCACATCTAAAATCGGGTCAAGTTCTAATTGTTCACATGGATTCTGTAGTAATAAGATCGGCTAAGCCTTATTTGGCCACTCCAGGAGCAACCGTTCATGGCCATTATGGAGAAATCCTTTACGAAGGAGCTACATTAGTTACATTTATATATGAAAAATCCAGATCTGGTGATATAACGCAGGGTCTTCCAAAAGTGGAACAAGTGTTAGAAGTGCGTTCAATTGATTCAATATCGATAAACCTAGAAAAGAGAGTTGAGGGTTGGAACGAGTGTATAACAAGAATTCTTGGAATTCCTTGGGGATTCTTGATTGGTGCTGAGTTAACTATAGTGCAAAGTCGTATCTCTTTGGTTAATAAGATCCAAAAAGTTTATCGATCTCAAGGGGTGCAGATCCATAATAGGCATATAGAAATTATTGTACGGCAAATAACATCAAAAGTATTGGTTTCAGAAGACGGAATGTCTAATGTTTTTTCACCCGGAGAACTAATTGGATTGTTCCGAGCAGAACGAACGGGACGTGCTTTGGAAGAAACCATCTGTTACCGACCCGTATTATTGGGAATAACGAGAGCATCTCTGAATACTCAAAGTTTCATATCCGAGGCCAGTTTTCAAGAAACTGCTCGCGTTTTAGCAAAAGCTGCTCTCCGCGGTCGTATCGATTGGTTGAAAGGCCTAAAAGAAAACGTTGTTCTAGGCGGTATGATACCCGTTGGTACCGGATTCAAAAGATTCGTGCAAGGATCAAGGAAACATAAAAAGATGCCTTTGAACAGGAAAAAGAAGAATTTATTCGAGGTGGAATTTAGAGATAGAGGTATTTTATTCCACCACAGAGAGTTATTTGATTCTTGCATTTCAAGAAATTTCTATGATACATCAGAATAATTATTTCTAGGATTTAATGATTCCTAAGAGCGGATTCATCCTTTTATTTTAATTAATCGTGGTCCTGTCTCAGGGAAAAGATAAGGTTCCATCGGAACAATTATTTATTTCAGGGTACCCCCTCTCTCTTTTTCTTTGTTTGAAAAAGAAAGAGAGAGAGAGGAAGTGTGAGTAGAAATGATAAAAAGATATTGGAACATTAATTTAGAAGAGATGATGAAAGCGGGAGTTCATTTTGGTCATGGTACTAGAAAATGGAATCCAAGAATGGCCCCTTATATCTCTGCAAAACGTAAAGGTATTCATATTACAAATCTTACTAGAACTGCTCGTTTTTTATCAGAAGCTTGTGATTTAGTTTTTGATGCAGCAAGCAAGAGAAAACAATTCTTAATTGTTGGTACCAAAAATAAAGCAGCAGATTCAGTAGCCCGGGCTGCAATAAGGGCTCGGTGTCATTATGTTAGTAAAAAATGGCTCGGCGGTATTTTAACGAATTGGTCTACTACAGAAACTAGACTTCAAAAGTTCAGGGACTTGAGAATGGAACAAAAGACCGGTAGACTCAACCGTCTTCCGAAAGGAGATGGGACTCGATTGAAGAGACAGTTAGCTCACTTGCAAACATATCTGGGCGGGATTAAATATATGACAGGGTTACCCGATATTGTAATACTCGTTGATCAGCAAGAAGAATATACGGCTCTTCGGGAATGTATCACTTTGGGAATTCCAACCATTTGTTTAATTGATACAAACTGTGACCCGGATCTCGCAGATATTTCGATTCCAGCGAATGATGACGCTATAGCTTCAATCCGATTAATTCTTAATAAATTAGTATTTGCAATTTGTGAGGGTCGTTCTAGCTATATACAAAATTCCTGATTAATAATAAGATAGATTAATAATAAGATAAAGAAATTATTTTGTGAACTCCATATATTTATGGATATGGAATCGGTTACTATTTGTCAATCGTGCAAAAGAGATAAAAAAAACTAGCTATATTATGTGATTTGTTGGTATCTAAAATATACAATTTTAGTAGGCAAATAAAAAAACGATGGTTGAATCAAAATAATTCCTTTTAAAGTTTTTTTTTCAGGGGGTAGTATGAATGTTCTATCATGTTCCATCAATATCCTAAAAGGGATATATGATATCTCTGGTGTGGAAGTAGGCCAGCATTTCTATTGGAAAATAGGAGGTTTCCAAGTCCATGCCCAAGTACTTATTACTTCTTGGGTTGTAATTGCTATTTTATTAGGTTCAGCCATTGTAGCTGTTCGGAACCCTCAAACCATTCCAACTGGCGGTCAGAATTTCTTCGAATATGTCCTTGAATTCATTCGAGATGTGAGCCAAACCCAGATCGGAGAGGAGTACGGCCCATGGGTCCCCTTTATTGGAACGATGTTTCTTTTTATTTTTGTTTCTAATTGGGCGGGTGCACTTTTACCTTGGAAGATCATAGAGTTACCTCAGGGGGAGTTAGCTGCACCTACGAATGATATAAATACTACTGTTGCTTTAGCTTTACTTACGTCAATAGCCTATTTTTATGCGGGCCTTAGCAAAAAAGGATTAGGTTATTTCAGTAAATACATTCAACCAACTCCAATTCTTTTACCCATTAATATTTTAGAAGATTTCACAAAACCTTTATCACTTAGCTTTCGACTTTTCGGAAATATATTAGCGGATGAATTAGTAGTTGTTGTTCTTGTTTCTTTAGTACCTTCAGTGGTTCCTATACCTGTCATGTTCCTTGGATTATTTACAAGTGGTATTCAAGCTCTTATTTTTGCAACTTTAGCTGCGGCTTATATAGGCGAATCCATTGAGGGGCATCATTAATGAATTTTGTTTTGAAATAGCCTTTTTTATCTGAGTCGAAGGCAATCTATGTCTTGTTCAAGATAATCTACTTATACTTAGTGAACATAAATATACACATAAATAGAAAAAAAGTTTCTAACGATCTAAAGGAATAGTAAAAAAAAAATAAGGAGATTCCGGAAAAAATGGATTATTTAGAAGAGTGAAATTAAACTCCGATTGAATTTAAGATACGAATAGTTGGTTTACGTTATGGAAGAAAGACATGTATATGCAATATTAACTATTTATATAGTTAGATATTCGTTAAAAGATAGGTTTAAAAGATATATCTAATCTGCCCTGGAGATTTAGCTAGGGATTTCAATAAAAGTCCATCCTTTTCGTTTGAAACCGGGAATTCAATATTGAATAATTGAATAAAGAGATTAAATCAAGAAAAAGAACGAAGAGTTCGAAATTTCTTGGTTGATTGTATCATTAACCATTTTTTTTTTGGTGCGAGGAACTTATCATGAATCCATTGATTTCTGCCGCTTCCGTTATTGCTGCTGGGTTGGCTGTTGGGCTTGCTTCTATTGGACCTGGGGTTGGTCAAGGTACTGCCGCGGGGCAAGCTGTAGAAGGTATCGCAAGACAACCCGAGGCAGAGGGAAAAATACGAGGTACTTTATTACTTAGTTTGGCTTTTATGGAAGCTTTAACAATTTATGGATTAGTTGTAGCCTTAGCACTTTTATTTGCGAATCCTTTTGTTTAATCCTAGAAACGAAACGTAGTTTTTTTATTGCCTTGTACTTGCTGCTTGTTTTTTCGAATTCTAGCAAGATTTCATTCCTACAATTATTTATTTATTTTTATTTATTTATTTTTAGTTGGACAATAATCTACCACGGGAAGGACTCATTTGAGGATGAGTAATTAGTATACTAATTCGCTTTCTTCCTTCCCCCTTCTTAGTCCCTCCTCTTTTGAATGTTGAAACAGTCTATATTATTAACACGCTACCTGTTACCGAATTCGAAACGCAATTTTAATAAGAACAATCCTTAGTAGAGATTTCCAATTGAAAAAAAAAACACATTTCTAATAAAAATAGAAAAAAAATAGAATTAGGTAAAAAAAAAATAGATAATTAGTCTATTTATAGTTTATAAGAAAAGAGGAGATCATATGAAAAATGTAACCGATTCTTTCGTTTTCCTGGGTCACTGGCCACCCGCCGGGAGTTTCGGGTTTAATACCGATATTTTCGCAACAAATCCAATAAATCTAAGCGTAGTCCTTGGTGTATTGATTTTTTTTGGAAAGGGGGTGTGTGCGAGTTGTTTATTTCAAGATATAGGCTGAATTGAACCAGCTGCGTTTTTTTTTTTTCGTTTTTAACTAGGAAAGAAAGGGGCATGATCCCACGAATTACTTCTGAAATAATTTGAAAATCATCTTTAAGAACTATAGCAGTTCGTGATTCAGGGGGAAATATACTTTGATTCTCTTTCAACCAATAACGGGGGACCATTAATATGGTTAAAGCTAAACTGTTTGAAGTCTAGACACAGCAAGGTACTCTTTCTACTACTATATTAATACAAAAATGGGCTCAAAATGAATAGTTGGGAATTGTTTTCGGTATAGAACACTCATGTCGAAAAAAGGATTTGACCTTTTTTTTTTTTTGAAAAATGAGTATTTCACTCATTCTTATCCAATGCTGAGTCGATAACCTATGTATTAAAATAAATTATTTGTATTTGAAAAAAAAAAAAACAACTTTACTGACAATTACTTGTTTGGTCAGAAGAGTCCTCCTAATATTTCGGTCTCGGATTATGAATTAGTTTCAATATTTTTTTTTGAATCGGAATTATGAATAGAGAAGAGAGGGTAGGCTCATTTCAGTCAAAAAAGATATGGGATTTTCACCATAAGTAATTGAAATAATTGAGCGTGAGAGCCAAATGAATCGAAAGATTCATGTTTGGTTCGGGAAGGGATCATGGAAGTTTTGCAATGAATGGAAAGATAATCTACTTTCATTAAGTGATTTATTAGATAATCGAAAACAACGGATTTTGGATACTATTCGAAATTCAGAAGAACTACGCCAGGGGGCTTTTGAGCAGCTGGAAAAAGCCCGGGCCCGTTTACGGAAAGTAGAAATAGAAGCAGATCAGTTTCGAACGAATGGATACTCTGAGATAGAACGAGAAAAATTCAATTTGATTAATTCAACTTATAAGACTTTGGAACAATTAGAAAATTACAAAAATGAAACCATTCATTTTGAACAACAAAGAACAA